TCAAGGGATTAGTTCGATCCAAAACTTGAGATAATGGATGTAATCCAAAAAAAGATTCAAAAGTTGTTGTTAATGGGGTTGAAGTTACCAAATTCTGAGGAGTCGGTATTAATTTATGCCGAATTGCTCCACATATAGTTCCTCGAACCACGTTTTCTAAACGAACTAGAGCCAATCCGAATTGATCTTGTAAGAGATCTGCGACAGACCGAATACGTTTATGTTTCAAATGATTCATATCATCAAGTGTACCCATTCCAAATTTCATTCCAATCAAATGATCCGCAGCTGCCAATATATCCCGCGGTAACAAAAACGTATTGGTTTCGGGTATATCCAGGTTCAGTCGCCGGTTCATATTTCGTCGACCAATCCTTCCTAATTCGCATCTTTGTTGAAAGAATTTTTTTTGTAAATCCTTACATAGGGATTCCGAAAATACCGGATCCCCACCCACACAAGCAAATTGTTGATAAAACTCCAAAATAGCATTTTCTTTTGACCCAATTTTTTTTTTCTCCTTATCATTCAGAAAAGACAAGAAAATTTCCGGGTAGAAAACATTATCCAGAATTTCGCTGAGATTCGACCCCATAGCTGATGATAGAACTAAAATAGATATTTTCTGTTTCCTACTCACCCGGGCCCATATCCTTGCCTTTCTATCAATCTCTAATTCTGATCTTCCTCCCCAATCTGATATTATGGTGCCGGTATAGACCGGAATTCCGTTATGGTCCAATTCGGATCGGTAATAAATACCCGGGCTTTGCAATATTTGATTGATCACAATTCTGTATATTCCATTTACTATAAAAGTTCCCAGGGAATTCATGAGAGGAATATTTCCAATCAAAATAGTTTGTTCTTGCATCGCCCTGCTGGTTTTCCAAATTAATCCTGCGGACACATATAATTCCGAAGAATATGTAAGTGATTTATATATAGCATCTTTTTCTTTTATCATGGGCTCTGCTAATTGATATGTTTCCACAAATAATTGAAATTCAATTTCTTGGTCTGTATCTTCCATTTTTGGAAACTTATAAAGTTCTTCCGTTAAACCCTGATCAATGAACCTCCAAAATCCTTCAAATTGTATCTGATTAAACCCAGGGATTGTAGACATTCCCCCATTTCCATCCCGTAGCATTTGCACGCAATTCCCCATTTATTGAAAAATCCTATTTTTGGCTCATTCTTCGTTGAATCATATAGACCGAGCTATCTCTGATGGAATTTAAATTCTGTTTACTAAATCACATAAAATTTGACACAAAAACTATATATTCATATAGGAGCATATATGGAATGTATGAAATATGTATGAAGGGGGGAATACAGAAAAGTTTCTACTCAAATTTTAAAATGTAACAGATGCAAAAGGAATTGATAAAACATTCTTAATAAAAAGAATTCTGCTACTTATACTTAACTTAAATTCGATTTATAAAATTGAGTTTTAGTATAGAATATCAGTTCCATTTCTACCATTATTATGATATTACATATTCCAACCCGATTGGATACCAAAAACGAAACAGATGCAGGATTTGATCCCTTCGCCGAGATAAAGACATAATAATCAGAAACAATAAAGAGTTCATTTATTTAATCAATATTTTTGGCCCTTTTGTAACAATACAAAAAAAAGGGATTTGCGTAGAAAAGAGATATTTTTACCTATCTTAGTACTCTATTTGTAGAATTACTAAAATATCGTTGTATTGTAAAGCGGGTTATGTTTATTCTATTAAATAGTCAATTTAACCACGTGCAGATATCTATATATCATATATAAGATACTTGACTGTCGTCTGTGTAATTTTTGTTCTGGTTCCGGGGTTTACATATACTCATAATTCTTGTTATAATTGCAATTGAGAAAAAGAAAAAGGAAATAAAGAGTTTTCGATTTTTTCTTGAAAAGATGCAATACTGATTAGTTATCCTTTGGATTTTCTTATGTCATTAGGTAAACATAATTTGAAATCAAAATTTACGAATCGTTCATGAAACCGCAGTCAAGCCAATAGTTAATGGTTCCAATTGATCGTGTTTATCATGAATTTTGACTGAAAGTCCGTAGTTTTTGGTCTGAATCGAATCAAAACAAAAAAAGAAAGATTTTGCTTTTAGTAAGTATTTAGTAAGTAGTGGAAGGGCAACCAAGGAAAAGAGATTCAAAATGCAAGTCCAATAAATAAAAAACGAAGTGCAGTAATCTACCCCCAAAAGGGACTATTTAAGTATCGTCTATTTTGTATCGTTTTGGCGGCATGGCCGAGTGGTAAGGCGGAGGACTGCAAATCCTTGTTCCCCAGTTCAAATCCGGGTGTCGCCTGATTCTAATTAACAAAAGACTCGAACTCCCTTATCAACTGCTATAATCGATAACTCCCCAAATTCTTCGTCGGCCGAGGGGAAGGAGAAGAAGAGGTCTCTTGGTACGTACTTGTGGGGTTCTCAAAAAAGAAAGTTCTGTAAATTGTTGTGTCTAGGATTCAAGAAAAGATTTGACTTTTAGTAAGTAGTAGAAGGACTATCGAAAACTCTCCATTCCCTTCCCGCCCTATTGGCGCGATTACTGACTGGGCCTTGAAGTCGGCGGGAGGGAATATCTAACCAATTTCGAATTGTGGATAAAGAAAAGCGTAATATAGTTTCTATACAAACTCAAAAGAGTCTCTGAGCTGAGTATTCAGGTATTGGATTAGTTCATTAAAGGAATAATCCCCAAAATTTTTGACTCTGTACCAGGGATTTCACTATTATTATGAAACAATAATGGAAAAATTCCTTCATATTCATAGAAATAGGGGACATAATTCACATGGATATTGTAAGTCTGGCTTGGGCTGCTTTAATGGTAGTCTTTACATTTTCTCTTTCACTTGTAGTATGGGGAAGAAGTGGACTCTAGAAATACTAATTTAGTTTAGTTGAGGAATAAAACTGTATCATTATCATTTGTTTTATCGATCGCTTCGCAAAGTGTATTTAAAGATAATAATGTCAATAAAAAAGATATTTCAATAATTCCCACGTTTATATTTCGAAAGGAGATATAGATGATAGGAAATTTATCTAATTGAATTTTTCTTAAATTTCCACGAATGGACTCTTATCAAAATTCAATTAGATAAGTTTTATAAGTATAATGGGGAACAGCGGATCCCTTTTGTTTCAATATTTCATTTCAAAATTCAAAGAAGTTTTCATCCCATCGAACTCTTTCGAGCATCTATCCACCAGCCAATCAATTCAATTACTTTTCTTCTTGGGTTGGCTTGGCAATGATAAAAAAAGATTACTAATTTGGTTTTTTCTTAATATATACCAAACTTTACTTTTTTTTTCTTTGATTCTTTCGGCAGGTACTGGGATTAAGTTTGTATCTTTATCATAAATTATAGTTTATAGTACAGCGTCTTACACGAAAAAAGACTAATCTAATTGATAGTATGGTAGAAAGATTCATATGAATCTTTCTACCATACTATCCGCTCTCATCGAATATTGCTGATTCGCGCCTGCTCGTTTCAGTTAAGAAACGCAATTGGAATCCGTCAAAGAACTACGAAATCAAGTTTCATTCAAATTAATCATTCTGGCTAACCGTTTTTACATAGATAATAAGTAAAAAAGCAGTAGGAACTAGAATGAATAGTGCAGTAGCAATAAATGCGAGAATATTTACTTCCATAATCTTATCGTTTTTTTACGTACCATTAACTCGGGATTTAATCCCATAGAGATGATCCAAATTTTATCTGTTGATGATATTGAATCAGATTAATATCAGGAATAACAATATCTGAGCTATCATATCAATTCGCGGTCGCGAATTGAATAGTATACCATAGGAAGCTCTTTTATCCATACTGAATCCAAAAAAAGAAAAATGGAATTTGTTAGCTAATCAAGAATTCCCTTAAGTTATCGTTCTTTTTTACTCTTTTTTCCAGAACCTGACGTCTTTCTTCTACAATCAATCATCTAATGAAGTTTCACTTTTTCGTTTCCACTTCCGCTGGTTAGAAAAATCCAAAAACAAAAAATAGACGGAAATGGGATCAATCTGAAAAGTATTTTGTCAAGGTAATTTTAATAAAAAATTGGGTGTTGTACAAGAAACAAATTCCATTTATACATGTACTCCCGAGAAACATCTGGAATTCTATTCCATTAGATAGACGCGAGAAATTGAAAAACCAGACCTACTATGTTATCTTTTGAAATCCTAAATAAAATCTTACCAATCAAAAAATTTTCTAGTACTAAGCCACATATCCGTTTTAGGAATTTGTTCTAGTTCAAGTAATGGAAATTTTTCTATTTGTTTGAAAATGAGAAGAAAATAAACTCAAAAAGAAAAAAAAAAGACCTAAGAATCATCCGAAGACTTCCTATTAAAAGTGAAATTCTATTGTTGTTCTTTTCCAAAAAAGTGGAAAGATCCATTGATATATTTATTGATTATTGGATCCGTCGGGACTGACGGGGCTCGAACCCGCAACTTCCGCCTTGACAGGGCGGTGCTCTAACCAATTGAACTACAATCCCAGGGAACTAAAGTATACAGTATCTATACTTTTTATATGATTTGACTCAAAGCATTTCTAGGTAGAATTTTTGTGTTGTAACAGAGACGCGAGTGATATATTTATCTTCATTTCACATGAATATGGACTTTATTTAGTGAGAACGACACGAATTGCTAGTAAATTTTTCTTATTTCAAAATCTATTGATAAAATAAAGAAAAAGAGTTTTCTTTTTTTCTTTCTATTTTATTCTATTTATACTTTAACAATTTTAACTTAAAGACCATACCATAATATGAATCTAGATCATTATTCTGATCAAAATTTCAATTTCCCGAAACAAATAAATAAATAAAGCAAACAAATAGAAAAAAAGAAAGTATAACAGAAAATTGGATTAGTTTTTTACGTATATCAGCCGTTTCGGGAAGACAAAAACCTTCGTCTCATAATG